GTGGGTAGCACCCTATTTAGTTAGGATTAAAAGAAATCTTTGTCTGGTTTTTTCGATTGCTCCTGACCCGTGGAAGGGAATCGAATACTTATATATATACTTTCACTAGAGCATATACACAAATTTTGATTCGTTTATTGTACGATAAAAAATGCACTTTTCACATAGTTACCTCGATAAAATACTTTTTTTCATATTAAAGCCTCGTTCTAGCTCCAATTTTTGATAACTTAAATTACTAATAGGAAACAATCTATTTATATCATTCAAACTACATACTTCATTTTTGATATATGTGTCCCAGGGCCGGTTCAAGGAAAGAAAGGCATATTAAAATCAAGTAATTAAGAAAAGGAAGAGCAAACAAAGAAAAGATAGACCCTCTCTTAGTGAGGGAATGAGTAATCTTTTTTTATTTCCGGGGAAGGTCCTATCGAAGAAAGAACAAACTAAAAAAAAAGAGTTCATTTTTTATTTTTTTATTTATCAAAATATTCGATCTTTTCTTCTTATTTTTTCCATTTTACTTCCACTATTTGGGTTGGGTTTTTGACCAATGGAAGCGGAAAATGGGCCAGATCATCCTTTATTATATTATATATATGATTCTATAAATAAGACGGTAGGTTATAGAAAATAACGAATGGATAAAATAAAGAATAAAAATTCAATGAGATTCTAAATTGGATCAGGAATTCCATTTTAGGTTTTTATTCCGTATGGATAAAAGATCTTCCTATGTTATACTATTCCATTCTCGATGATGAATAGATTTGATAGCTCAGATATTGTTATTCAATGATATTGATCCGATTCAATATCATCGGGATGTATTTCTCCCATTGAATTTACAGGATAAAGATTTAGAATCTCTATGGGATCAGATCCCGAGTTATTAATTATGAAGTAAAAAAACGATGAAATTATGGAAGTAAATATTCTCGCATTTATTGCTACTGCACTGTTCATTCTAGTTCCTACTGCTTTTTTACTTATCATTTACGTAAAAACGGTCAGTCAAAACGATTAATTTGAATCAAGCTTGACTTCTTAGTTCTTATCAATAATGGAAGAAATGAAAGGGATTCAAATTCCACGTCTTAAATAAAATGAGCGAATAAAAATCAGACGTATATGAGATTTGATAGTATGGTAGAAAGGAATATAGGAACCTTTCTACCATACTATCTATTAGTGTATAATTCTACTATACATTATTATATAAAATAATAAAGTTGGACTGTATAAAGAAAGATGGCTTAATGTAAATCACTCCGTAATCTGTATATTGATATATGTACATATAACTCCCATATGTGTAATATACATAGTACCCCAATTCGAGTTCTTTACTTTGGTACATCCATTTGGTTTAGACCGATTTCGATCAATATGATATAATTGAATGCCCACCTTTACTCTTATCTTATAAAATACGTATCTACATAATAACAGATCGACTTCCTCTTTGAACAGTAAAGCGAGAAACAAATAAAAAGGGGTCGGTTGCTCCTCATTGTAATATTTATATATAATTCTGTTAAGAGCTAGTTCATCTAAATACTCTATTTCAATTTGGTTGGAAAAAATTGCATATCATGCGTATTCCGTTTAGTTTCAAAATACGAAGATGGGAATCATTTAATTTAACTATTTGTTTGATTGAAAGGTTATTCGTCATCTATTACATTACTTTACTGGATGCCAGTCGAATTTTAAAATGAAGATATTTGAAAGAAAAACGCTTTGCAGAAGGATTATGAAACTATTAATACAGTTTGATTACTCAACTCAATTCAATTAGTAATTACCCTAGCCCTAGAGTCCACTTCTTCCCCATACTACAAGTGAAAGGGAAAATGTAAAGACTACCATTAAAGCAGCCCAAGCAAGACTTACTATATCCATGTGAATTATGCCCCCGAATATGAAGAAACTCTTTCATTATTGATTACTAATAATATGGAATCAATGGCACAGAGTCAAAAAGAGATTCTGAACGAAGCCAGTTATTCATCCAATATTGATTGAATATCTAAGCACGCATAAATTCTCGCAAGTATGTATACAAAGCATCTTACATCTTTTCAACAACTAACAATTCCCCACTCAACTATATAATTCAAGAATCGGTGATTAGACAGTACATTAGTACTGGAAGTCTTGATAGACTAGTCCTTTCTAAAATCATCCGAGGCGCAAGGATTGACAATTTTTTAATCTCCAGCTTCTTAAAATCAAGCAAGTATCGGGCGTTCTCGAGCCCTTTTCCTCTTTCTTCTTATGCTATGCAAGGATTCGGCGACTTATATTATATCAGCAAGCAAAGGGTTTTCGGGTTTTTATTGATCAGGCGACACCCGGATTTGAACTGGGGAAAAAGGATTTGCAGTCCCCCGCCTTACCACTCGGCCATGCCGCCAAAACGCGAAAAATAGATGGAAATATTCCTTAACTAAAAACCCTCCCTTTTTTGATTGGAGCCGAGCCCTTCTCTTTATAGTATCTCAAACAATTATCAAAACACACAACGCCTAAAAATTGAATTTCTATCCTTTTTTTTTTTTATTGAAAGAAAAATTGGAGTCACACAATAAAAAATTAAGAACAAATAAAATTGGACCCGTTAACTGTTGACTGTTAATTCATGAAAAGTTCTTTCTTAGATTTCAAATTGTGTTTCCTTAATGGCCTAAGAAAACGCAATTGATACACAACTAATCAGTATCCAAAATTTTCAAGAATAAATCCTTTTCAATTTCAAGTATAACAACAATTATGTATATATGTAAACCCCAGAACAAAAATTGTTACACAGATATACCTAATCTGGGATCTTATTTATATATGAGATGCCCACAAGGAATTAAGGTAATTAGCGTGCTTCAATTATTCATTGAATATATTTATTTAATATCAAATAGAAATTATGATATAGCATAGCACGGACCCGACTTACCCCAAGTGGAACTGGGATAAGTGATATGCGAATACTTTTTGAACACTGAAAAGTTAAGTGCTAAAAAAGGGTAAACTGTATAAGGCTCCTTTCTGTCTTTATCTCATTCATAGAGAAAAAACAGATAAAATCCCGAATCCATTTACTTTTCTAGTACCCAATCCGCGGATCCTAATATCATAGTAATAGGTATAAATTGGATCACTTTTTTGATATTCTATTTGATATTCTATACAAGACTCCATAAGTCTAAACGTCATAAATTTGTTTCTAGGAATGTTTTATGAATTTATTTCCATTTGTATTTGTTGCAAATTCTCATTTTTTTGAGTAGAAAATTCTCTTTATTTCTCCGCTCATACGTATTTCATAGATTACATCTATGATATGGAGTTAGATCAAATTTCATGTGATTCAGTAAACAAAATAGAATTCCATCATTGTTAGATCAATCCACATCATTTCATTACTAGATCAATCTATATGGTTCGATGAAGAATGAAATGAGCATTGGAAAATGAATGGGATTTTTTCGATAAATGGGAAACTCAAAATGCTCCGGGATGGAAATGAGGGAATGTCTACAATACCTGGGTTTAGTCAGATACAATTTGAGGGATTTTGTAGATTCATTGATCAGGGATTGACGGAAGAACTTGATAAGTTTCCAAAAATTGAAGATACAGATCAAGAAATTGAATTTCAATTATTTGTGGAAACTTATCAATTAGTAGAACCCTTGATAAAAGAAAGAGATGCCGTGTATGAATCACTCACATACTCTTCTGAATTATATGTGCCCGCGGGATTAATTTGGAAAAACGGTAGGGATACGCAAGAACAAACCATATTTATTGGAAAAATTCCTCTAATGAATTCCCTGGGAACCTCTATAGTTAATGGAATATACAGAATTGTGATCAATCAAATATTGCAAAGACCGGGTATTTATTACCGTTCAGAGTTGGATCATAACGGAATTTCGGTCTATACCGGTACCATAATATCAGATTGGGGTGGAAGACCAGAATTAGAGATTGATAGAAAAGCAAGGATATGGGCGCGTGTGAGTAGGAAACAAAAAATATCTATTCTAGTTCCATCATCAGCTATGGGTTCGAATCTAAGAGAAATTCTAGATAATGTTTGCTACCCTGAAATTTTCTTGTCTTTCCCGAATGATAAGGATAAAAAAAAAATTGGATCAAAGGAAAATGCAATTTTGGAGTTTTATCAACAATTTGCTTGTGTAGGCGGGGATCCGGTATTTTCGGAGTCCTTGTGTAAGGAATTACAAAAAAAATTTTTTCAACAAAGATGTGAATTAGGAAGGATTGGTCGACGAAATATGAACCGTAGACTTAATCTTGATATACCTCAGAACATTACATTTTTGTTACCACGAGATATATTGGCGGCTGCGGATCATTTGATCCGAATGAAATTTGGAATGGGTACACTTGACGATATGAATCATTTGAAAAATAAACGTATTCGTTCCGTAGCGGATCTGTTACAAGATCAATTCGGATTGGCTCTGGTTCGTTTAGAACATGCAATTCGAGCAACTATAGGTGGAGCAATTAGGCATAAATTGATACCGACGCCTCATAATTTGGTTACTTCCACTCCATTAACAACCACTTATGAATCATTTTTTGGCCTACACCCCTTATCTCAAGTTTTGGATCGAACGAATCCATTGACACAAATAGTTCATGGGCGAAAATTGAGTTATTTAGGTCCTGGGGGATTGACAGGGCGAACTGCTAGTTTTCGGATACGAGATATCCATCCTAGTCACTATGGCCGTATTTGCCCAATTGACACATCTGAAGGAATCAATGTTGGACTCATTGGATCTTTAGCAATTCATGCGAGGATTGGTCATTGGGGTTCTTTAGAAAGGCCTTTTTATGAAATTTCTGAGAAATCAAAAGAGGTACGTGTAGTTTATTTATCACCAAATAGAGATGAATACTATATGGTAGCGGGGGGAAATTCTTTGGCGTTGAATCAGGGTATTCAGGAAGAACAGGTT